TGTCCTTGGGTGCGTGTAGCATCCGTCTTGACATCTTCAGTGTCATGCTTTGTCTAAGCTACAGGGACATTTGTTTTGTTTTTGTTTTGTTTTTGTTTTGTTTTTGTTTTGTTTTTGTTTTGTTTTTGTTTTGTTTTTGTTTTGTTTTTGTTTTGTTTTTGTTTTGTTTTTGTTTTGTTTTTGTTTTGTTTTTGTTTTGTTTTTGTTTTGTTTTTGTTTTGTTTTTGTTTTGTTTATCGTGTACGTGAATGCATTGTGTAATGGCTTGACAAATGTAGTAAAATATAGTTTATTTTTTTGATAAACGAATGAAAAATTGCATGATAAAAGAATGAACGAACGAAAAATGCATGTTTAGGTCGAAATTCCAGCAAAGTGAAGATAAAGTAAGTATGTCCCGTAACCATTTCACTATCCAGTGCTTAGTAGGTAAATAGCGCGGATGCCATGAATGGGGTCAAAGTGCATCAGTGTCAAGTTTGCGTAGGACTTATCCTCAAGCCATGACATTTGGAGCAGTAGGGCATAATGGGTTCGGCGGTCACGTGATGGACATGTCAAGAGGAAGATATCTCCTGCTACGCACTTTGAAGGGCTTATTGAAGATCCCCCCAGAAAAAAAAAAGAGAAAAAGAGGGGAAATGCCGCGATAACGAGTAGAAAGGAGGAGTAAGCATCCCCCAGCAGCTGTATCTGTGAAGAGCGAGAAGGAAGGATTAATCGAGGTTATGGTCCTGAAGTTACAACCGGTGGCGCAAAAGTGCAAGGAGGGCTTCGAGGGTAAGAGGGAAAGTATGCCCCTGAAGACAATAACCGAAAGGGGAGCAGACGTTGAGTAGCTCGGTTCTCGTGAGAAACACGACTAATAGATAACCAGGTTCTCTGGCTTGGGAGCGCTTGACAGGTGTAGGAGAGGGATAGTTTGTAGGAGGTGGGCGAAGTTTATGGCCTTCGGGAATTCAAAGGTGTACTGGGACATTATTCGTATACTAAAGGGAGGGAAGTACGGTCAATCAGTGGTCGAACTCATGGAACGCTTGCGGTTCTGCTGTAGGTAGGATCATTTGGGCTCAAGGGTGCCTGAAATAGGAATGTCGCTGGAGGTGTATCGGTCCGAACATTATCTCATGGGAATAAATGTTTGAGTTAGGGGGGTAGTGAACTTGGGTGTTATGTGGAGTATCCTACATTAATGTAGTGTATGATGAGGCAAATAATATAATGCAAAGAAACACATACCCTAAAAGTACTGGAAAAGTACGTGGGGGGGAAGGGGGGGGTCGGCTAGTGTTGGGTGAAGAAATAGTCAAGATAAAAGAAGGTATGGGGGTTCCTGTAGTTGAAGTTTGACAACGGCGGTTTTTCAGGCCGTAGGTCTTGGTTAGAGGCCAGGTAGGAACTTATGATGAAGTTTGTTCTTTTTTTGAGTTTGTGTTTCGTTTTGGGGGGATTGGCGGTTGCATCTAATCCTTCTCCTTATTATGGAGTTGTGGGATTGGTTGTGGGGTCAATTGCGGGTTGTGGGTGGTTGGTCAGCTTAGGGGTTTCTTTTGTCTCATTGGTATTGGTTATGGTGTATTTGGGGGGGATGTTGGTGGTGTTTGTTTATTCGGTTTCGTTGGCAGCGGACCCCTATCCTGAGTCTTGGGGTGATTGAGGGGTAGTTGGGTATGGGTTGGGGATTGGATTGGTTGTTGCGGTTGGGTTTGTTGTGAGTGGGGGGTTTGAGGGTTTAGTGGATGGGGGTACGGTTAATAATGGGGGGTTGGTGTCGGTTCGGTTGGATTCTAGTGGTGCCTCTTTGTTTTATTCATGGGGGGTTGGACTGTTCTTAGTTGGGGGGTGGGGGCTGTTATTGACTTTATTTGTGGTGTTAGAGCTTGTGCGGGGGTTGTCTCGGGGGGCGATTCGGGCGGTTTAGGGGTGAGAGATCAGAGAGTAGTTTAATTTAGAATACCAGCTTTGGGAGTTGGAGGTAGAGGTTTGATTCCTTTCTTTCTGAGGTGGGAGGGGTTTTGTGCGGTAATTGTACGTGAGCGCATTGTGTAGTGGCTTGACAAATGTAGTGAAATGTAGTTTATTTTTTTGTTAAATGAGTGAAAAAATTGCATGATAAAAGAACGAATGAAGAATGTGTTTGGGTTGAAATTTCGGTAAAGTTAAGGTAAAGTAAGTGTGTTCTGTGGCCATTTCATTATCCAGTATTTGGTATGTGGGGAGGGTATGTGGTGGTTGTACATGAACGCGTTGTGTAATGGCTTGACAAATGTAGTAAAATATAGTTTATTTTTTTGATAAACGAATGAAAAATTGCATGATAAAAGAATGAACGAACGAAAAATGCATGTTTAGGTCGAAATTCCAGCAAAGTGAAGATAAAGTAAGTATGTCCCGTAACCATTTCACTATCCAGTGCTTAGTAGGTAAATAGCGCGGATGCCATGAATGGGGTCAAAGTGCATCAGTGTCAAGTTTGCGTAGGACTTATCCTCAAGCCATGACATTTGGAGCAGTAGGGCATAATGGGTTCGGCGGTCACGTGATGGACATGTCAAGAGGAAGATATCTCCTGCTACGCACTTTGAAGGGCTTATTGAAGATCCCCCCAGAAAAAAAAAAGAGAAAAAGAGGGGAAATGCCGCGATAACGAGTAGAAAGGAGGAGTAAGCATCCCCCAGCAGCTGTATCTGTGAAGAGCGAGAAGGAAGGATTAATCGAGGTTATGGTCCTGAAGTTACAACCGGTGGCGCAAAAGTGCAAGGAGGGCTTCGAGGGTAAGAGGGAAAGTATGCCCCTGAAGACAATAACCGAAAGGGGAGCAGACGTTGAGTAGCTCGGTTCTCGTGAGAAACACGACTAATAGATAACCAGGTTCTCTGGCTTGGGAGCGCTTGACAGGTGTAGGAGAGGGATAGTTTGTAGGAGGTGGGCGAAGTTTATGGCCTTCGGGAATTCAAAGGTGTACTGGGACATTATTCGTATACTAAAGGGAGGGAAGTACGGTCAATCAGTGGTCGAACTCATGGAACGCTTGCGGTTCTGCTGTAGGTAGGATCATTTGGGCTCAAGGGTGCCTGAAATAGGAATGTCGCTGGAGGTGTATCGGTCCGAACATTATCTCATGGGAATAAATGTTTGAGTTAGGGGGGTAGTGAACTTGGGTGTTATGTGGAGTATCCTACATTAATGTAGTGTATGATGAGGCAAATAATACAATGCAAAGAAATACATACCCTAAAAGTACTGGAAAAGTACGTGGGGGGGAAGGGGGGGGTCGGTTTAACTCTAAGAAGGGGCGTAATCTTCAATCTTTGGCTTACAAGACCAATGTTTTTATAAACTATTAGAGTCGGTTAAAGTTTGAGTATTTTATTCTCTAGGATGGATGCGAGAGGAAAGAGGATGAGGATGATGGTGAAGTAGGAGAGTGAGGCTAGTTGGCCGATGATGATGAAGGGTTGTTCAACCGGTTGGCTTCCTACTCAGGTTAGAACGAGAAGGTTGGCAACTAGAGTTCAAAATAGGATTTGTGATAGAGGGCGGAATGTTATTGATCGTAGTTTGGATGTGTGGAGTAGTGGCATTAGGAACAGGACTAGGACGGAGGCGGCTAGGGCAAGGACTCCTCCTAGTTTATTTGGAATGGATCGTAGGATTGCGTAGGCGAATAGGAAGTATCATTCAGGTTTGATATGTGGTGGGGTGGCCAGGGGGTTGGCTGGGGTGAAGTTTTCTGGGTCTCCTAGGGAGTTAGGGGAGAACAGGGCTAGGGCGGCTAGTAGAATGAATAGTAGTGCGAATCCTAGGATGTCTTTTGTGGAGTAGTATGGGTGGAATGGGATTTTGTCACAGTCTGAAGGGATGCCTAGGGGGTTGTTTGATCCTGTTTCATGTAGTAGGGTTAGATGAACGAGGGTAAGACCTGCAATGACGAAGGGCAGGAGGAAGTGTAGGGCGAAGAATCGGGTGAGGGTGGGGTTGTCTACTGAGAATCCGCCTCATGCTCATTCTACGATTGTTTGGCCGACGTATGGGATTGCTGAGAATAGGTTTGTAATTACTGTAGCACCTCAAAATGATATCTGTCCTCAGGGCAGAACGTAACCTACGAAGGCTGTTGCTATGAGAGCTAGTAGGAGGACTACTCCGATGTTTCAGGTTTCTTTGTTTAGGTAGGATCCGTAGTAGATTCCTCGTCCGATGTGGAGGTAGATGCAGATGAAGAAGAAGGAGGCTCCGTTTGCGTGCAGGTTTCGGATGAGTCAGCCGAATTGGACGTCCCGGCAGATGTGAGAGACGGAGGCGAAGGCTAGTGAGGTGTCTGCTGTGTAGTGTATGGCTAGGAATAGGCCTGTGGCGATTTGTGTGATTAGGCATAGGCCTAGCAGGGATCCAAAGTTTCATCAGATTGAGATGTTTGATGGAGTGGGAAGATCGATAAGGGAGTCGTTGATGATTTTTAGTAAGGGGTGGTTTTTACGAAGATTTGGGGCCATTGTTTGGTTCTTTGTGTAGACATGAGAATGATGAGGATTGATAGGGCGAAGGACCCTAAGTAGGATTTGATTAGGCCGGAGTGGAAGGTGGTGGCGGCTTTGGTTGTTGTTATTTGTAGATTGGCCAGTCCTTCTGGCCCTAGTAGTTTGTATCAGGATAGGTCTACGAGGTGGGAGGCGATGTTTTGGCCTCCTGTTAGTAGGGTTTTTGTGTTGAGGCGATGTATGAGTGGGTTGAAGTATCCTAGGGAGATAGAGAAGTTGTATGTTCGGGTTTGTTTTGTTAGGATAAGGGTTTGGGCTATTTTTGAGATTTCCAGTGCGATAGCAATTCCTAGGGCTGTAATTACTAGGGCGGTAATTTTGATTGAAAGAGGTATAGTTATTGGTGGAGTTTTTGTGGGTAGGGTGTAGGAGGTGATGAGGAGGCCTGCGGTGATGCTTCCTAAGGCTAGGCGGGTAAGTGGGGAGGTGACTGCGGGGTTGTTTTCATTGATTGGGGTTAGTGGTGGGATTCGGGTGAATCCTGTTTGCACTAGTACGGTTATTCGAATTGTATATACGGCGGTGAATGTTGTGGCTAGAAGTGTGAGTAGGAGGGCTCAAGTGTTTAGGTAGGAGGTGTTTAGGCTTTCGATGATTTGGTCTTTTGAGTAGAATCCTGCGAGGAATGGGGTTCCTATTAGGGCTAGGTTTCCGATGGTAAGGCAAGAGGTGGTTGTTGGTAGTATTTTTTGTAGTCCTCCTATTTTTCGAATGTCTTGTTCTCCGTTGAGGGCGTGGATGATGGAGCCTGAACATAGGAATAGTATGGCTTTGAAGAATGCATGGGTTGAAATGTGGAGGAAGGCTAGTTGTGGTAGGTTTAGTCCAATTGTGACTATTATTAGTCCTAGTTGGCTGGAGGTGGAGAAGGCAATGATTTTTTTGATGTCATTTTGGGTTAGGGCACAGGTGGCGGCAAATAGTGTGGAGAGGGCCCCTAGGCATAGGCATAGGGTGAGGGCGGTTTGGTTAGTGCTGAGTATGGGGTGTGTTCGAATGAGTAGGAAGATTCCTGCAACTACTATTGTGCTGGAGTGGAGTAGTGCGGATACAGGGGTTGGGCCTTCTATGGCAGCTGGTAGTCATGGGTGCAGTCCGAACTGGGCGGATTTACCCGTGGCTGCTAGAATTAGGCCTAGGAGAGGTAGAGTGGGGGCTTGAGATGGGTAGGAGAGATGTTGGAGTTCTCAGGAGTTTGAGGTGAAGGCTAGTCATGCTATGCATAGGATAAGTCCGATGTCGCCGACTCGGTTGTATAGGACGGCTTGGAGTGCTGCGGTGTTGGCTTCTGCTCGGCCATGTCATCAGCTGATTAGTAGGAAGGACATAATGCCTACTCCTTCTCACCCAATAAATAGTACGAATAGGTTGTTGGCAAGAATTAGAATTAGTATGGCAATGAGGAATAGGAGGAGGTAGTAGAAGAATTTTGTGATGTGTGGGTCCGAGGCTATGTATCAGGTTGCGAATTGTAGGATAGATCAGGACACGAATAGGGCGATGGGGAAGAAGGTTAGTGAGTAGAAGTCTATTTTTAGGCTGATTGGAATTTTGAAGGTTATGATGAATTTCCATTCTCATAGGGAGACTAGGCTTTCTGTTCCTGTATAGATGTGGATGGATATAGGGATTAGGCTGATTAGGAAGGAGGTTTTCACTGTGTTGGTGATGGTAGTTGGGTTATTGTTAGCGTTGGGTAGTAGAAGTGGGAGGAGGATGGGGGTGGATAGTGTTGTTAGAGTAAGTAGTATAAGAGTGCTTAGGACTATTGATAGGTCCATTACTTTCACCTGGATTTGCACCAGGATGAGTGGCTCCTAAGGCCATTGGATTGCTGTTATCCTTTGAAAGTAAGGGGGCTGAGGTTTTATACTCAGATGCAAGAGTTAGCAGTTCTTGCTGGTTGAACCTCCCCTCGGCAGGTAAGAAGAGTTTAACTTCTATTATTAGAATCACAGTCTAATGTTTTGGTTTAAACTATACTTGCATATGGGGGCGCCAGAGATGAGTTCAGGTTGTAGGATGAGGAGCATTATGGGGATTGTGTGCAGGGCTATGAGGAGGTGCTCTCGTGTAGAGGAGTTTTGAATGGATGTGATGTGGGATGGGAGAGGTCCTCGTTGAGTTATTGTTAGTATGTATAGGGTATATGAGGCTGTTAGTAGGATTGCTGATCCTGTGAGGATGATGGTTAGTGAGGATCAGTTGAATAGGGCGATTATAATTGTTAGTTCTGCTATTAGGTTAGTTGTTGGTGGGAGTGCCATGTTTGTTAGGTTTGCAATTAATCATCAGATTGCTATGAGGGGGAGAAGGGGCTGTACGCCTCGTGTTAGTAGTAGGATTCGGCTGTGAGTGCGTTCGTAGTTTGTGTTAGCCAGGCAGAAGAGTATTGAGGAAGTAAGTCCATGAGAGATTATCAGGATTATTGCTCCAGAGAATGCTCATTGGGTTTGGATTATGGTTGCGGCGATGACTAGGCCTATGTGGCTTACTGATGAGTAGGCGATGAGGGATTTTAGGTCGATTTGGCGTAGACAGATGGCACTGGTTATGAGTGCTCCTCATAGTGCGAGGATGATGAAGGGGTAGTGTAGGTTGTTTGATGATAGGTCTATGAAGATGGTTATTCGTATAATGCCATATCCTCCTAGTTTTAGCAGTAGGGCGGCAAGTAGCATGGATCCCGCAATGGGGGCTTCTACGTGGGCTTTGGGGAGTCATAGGTGTAGGCCGTATAGGGGGGCTTTGACTATGAAGGCTATTAGGAGGGCAAGGCTTGATATTATTCCTGTTCAGGATGAGGAGATTGTTGGGTGTGAAAGTTTTAGTATAGGTAGGTATAGGGTGCCTATTTGGTTGTGCAGGGTTAGGATTGCGATGAGTAGGGGGAGTGAACTAGCGAGTGTGTAGAATAGTAGGTAGATACCTGCATTTAATCGTTCGGGTTGGTTGCCCCATCGGGTAATGAGAATTAAGGTTGGGATCAGGGTAGCTTCGAAGGCGATGTAGAATAGCATTAGTTCTGAGGCTGAGAAGGCTAGGAGGATGAAGGGTTGAACTGTGACTACTGTTGCGATGAAGGCTCGTTTACGGATGGGGGGCTCTTGTTCTAGGTGGTTTTGGCTTGCTATGAGTATTAGGGGGAGGAGTCAGCATGAGAGGACGAGCAGGGGAGCTGAGATTTGGTCGATTGAGGTTCAGGGGGTTAAGCTCTTGCCTGGGTAGTATGTGGGGGTGAATCACTGTAGGCTAAGAGTGGCGATTAGTAGACTGTATGCTGTAGTGTTGGTTCATAAGTGTTTGTGAGGGGAGAGTAGTGCTAGGGGTAGTAGTGCGATGGTTGGTATAAGGATTTTTAGCATTGTAGTAGGTTAAAGTTGTGTAAGTGATCGGAGCCGTGGGTGCGGGTGGAGGCTACAAGTAGGGCTAGTCCGGTTCCTGCTTCGCAGGCAGAAAAGGTTAATATTAGGATGGGAAGGAGGGTGGGAGATGTTGTTTGTGTTTGGATTGGTCATATTGATAGTGCGACGTATATTGATAGTATTATACTCTCTAAACATAGTAGTGCGGAGATTAAGTGGGTGCGGTGGAAGGCTAGGCCCAGGCTGCTAAGAGTGAAGGCTGAGTAAAAGCTTAGGTGGAGTGCAGTCATTAAGAAAGTTATAGGGTTTGGGCTATAATCTGTTGAGTCGAAATCAACTGTCTTGGTTAGACTAACTTTCTATTTATTCTGCTCATTCTAGGCCTCCTTGTACCCATTCGTAGATAAGTCCGAGGGTCAGTAGTAGGATCAAAGCGGAGGTCCAGATTAGTGTGTTTATGGGAGTTTGGAGTTGGGTTGCTCAGGGGAGGGGAAGGAGAAGTGCGATTTCTAGGTCGAACAGGAGGAATAGGATTGCTACTAGGAAAAATCGGATTGAGAAGGGGAGTCGGGCTGAGCCTAGTGGGTCAAAGCCACATTCGTATGGGGAGAGTTTTTCTGAGTCGGGGGTTATTTGGGCGAGTCAGAAGTTTAGTGCTGTTAGGATGATGCTCAGGGTCAGGGATAAGGTGATTATAAAGGTGATTATGTTTATTGCTCTTCTCTGGGCTTAAACCAGATTTTAAGGATTGGAAGTCGATTGTATTTAATATACTAGAAGAGCAGGAACCTCATCAGTAGATAGAGACGTATAGGAATAGTCATACAACGTCTACGAAGTGTCAGTATCAGGCCGCCGCCTCGAAGCCAAAGTGATGGTTTGGTGTAAAGTGGTATTTGATTAGGCGTAAGAGGCAGACTAGTAGGAATGTTGAGCCGATGATTACATGTAGGCCGTGGAATCCTGTGGCGACAAAGAAGGTAGAGCCGTATACACCATCTGCGATGGAGAATGGGGCTTCATAGTATTCCATAGCTTGTAGGGCAGTGAAGTAGAATCCTAGGAGCACTGTGAGGGTTAGGGCGTGGATTGCCTGTTTTCGTCGTGCTTCTGTGATGCTGTGGTGGGCTCATGTGACGGTAACCCCTGAGGCTAGTAGGATGGCGGTGTTTAGTAATGGTACATCCATTGGGTCGAGGGGTTTGATGCCTACGGGTGGTCACTGTCCTCCGAGTTCTGGGGTTGGGGCCAGGCTTGAGTGGAAGAAGGCTCAGAAGAAACCTAGGAAGAAGAAAGCTTCGGATGTAATGAATAGGACTATGCCGTAGCGTAGACCTTTTTGGACGGTGGGGGTGTGATGTCCTTGGAAGGTACTTTCTCGTACAATGTCTCGTCATCATTGGAATATAACTAGGATTGTGGAGAGTAGGCCTGTTATTAGTAGGTAGGGGGAGTTGGAGTGAAATCACATTGTTAAGCCGGAAGTAGTGAGGAGAGCGGCAGTTGCGCCAAGGATGGGTCATGGGCTTGGATCTACTATGTGGTATGAGTGTGCTTGGTGTGCCATTGAAGATTAGATGTTTTCTTGTAGGTATAGGCTTAGTAGGAGCACGAAGACATAAGCTTGGATTATAGCTACTGCTACTTCTAGGATTGTCAGTAGGAAGAGGACTAGGAGGGTTAGAAGTGAGACTGCTGGTATTGTTGAGAATAGGGCCACTGTAGCGGTGGAGATAAGCTGAATTAGGAGGTGACCTGCTGTGAGGTTTGCTGTTAGTCGTACTCCTAGTGCTAGAGGGCGGATTAGGAGACTTGTTGTTTCAATGAGAATTAGGGCTGGGATTAATGGGGTTGGGGTGCCTTCTGGCAGGAGGTGTCCTAGGGAGATTGAGGGTTGGTTTCGTAGCCCTGTGAGGAGAGTGGCTAGTCATAGGGGGAAGGCCAGGGCTAGGTTTATTGATAGTTGTGTGGTTGGAGTGAAGGTGTAGGGCAGTAATCCTAGAAGGTTAATTAATAGTAAGAAGATTATTAGGGAGGTTAGGATTAGAGCTCATTTATGTCCTTTTTTGTCTAGCGGTGTTATAATTTGTTTTGTGATTAAATTGGTTAGCCATAGTTGGAGGGTTGAGAGTCGGCTGGTGATTCATCGGTTGTCTTGGGAGGGTAAAAGTAGGGCTGGGAAGGTTATTGCGACTAGGATTAGGGGAATTCCTAGTAGGGAGGGGCTTGAGAATTGGTCGAAGAAACTTAGGTTCATGGTCAGGTTCAAGATGGGGTGGTTGGAGTGGTGAGTGCTTTGCTGGATGGAGGGTTGGTCGATAGGAATGTTAGGATTTTGGGTTGGATTAGCAGGGAGAATGTCAGTCAAGAGATGAGCATGATAAAAAATCAAGGGGTAGGGTTTAGTTGTGGCATGTCATTAAGGAGGAGGTTTGTCCTCTTTCTCTAGCTTAAAAGGCTAGTGCTGTTCCATAGCTTCTTAATGGTTAGGATGATAGTAGGGAAGATCAGTTTTCGAAGTTGGCGAGAGGGGTAGATTCCACTACGATAGGCATGAAGCTGTGGTTTGCTCCGCAGATTTCTGAGCATTGGCCGTAGTATACCCCTGGGCGTGAGGCTAGGAATGAGGTTTGATTTAGGCGTCCTGGAATTGCGTCGGTTTTTACACCTAGGCTTGGTACAGCTCACGAGTGTAGTACGTCGTTGGCAGTGACGATGACTCGGACGGTGGAGTTTGTGGGTACAATGACCCGGTGGTCTACTTCTAGTAGTCGGAAGTGGCCTATGGGTAGGTCTGATGTAGGTGTTATGTAAGAGTCGAATGTTAGGTTTTTGAAGTCGGTGTATTCGTAGGTTCAGTATCATTGATGTCCGATAGCTTTTAAGGTCATGTCTGGTTCGTTGACTTCGTCTATCAGGTATAAGATTCGCAGGGATGGCAGGGCAAGTGCAATTAGGACTATGGCTGGAAGAATTGTTCAGACTAGTTCGATTGCTTGCGCATTGACTGTGTTGGCTGTTAGTTTGCCTGTAAGTGTGGTAGTTAAGAGGTAGAGGACTAGGCTGCAAATAGCTAGGGCGACTATTAGGGCGTGGTCGTGGAACTGTATCAGTTCTTCTATGATGGGGGATGAGGCGTCTTGGAAGTTTAGTTGTATGTGGTTGGCCATGTTTGGGTTTTAGGATGTGCAGGGTTTTCACCTGCAACTTAGTCTTGACAAGGCTATGTATTTGTTTTACTAACATCCTTTATGAGAAAGAAGCATAAGTGGTTTATATGCGGTTGGCTTGAAACCAACATATGGGGGTTCGACTCCTTCCTTTCTTGTACTTGTACAAATGCTGGTTCTTCGAAGGTGTGGAATGGGGGAGGGCAACCGTGGATTCATTCGATGTTAGTGCTTGTTAGTTCTGGTTGGAAGGCTTTGCGTTTAGATGCAAAGGCTTCTCAGATAATGAAGATTAGCATGATTACGGCTGTTATTGAGATTAGTGATCCCACTGAAGAGATGGTATTTCATAGGGTGTAGGCATCTGGGTAGTCTGAGTATCGGCGGGGCATGCCTGCTAGTCCTAGGAAGTGTTGGGGGAAGAAGGTGAGGTTGACCCCAACGAACATTACTCCGAAGTGGATTTTGGCTCATGTGGAGTGGAGTGTGTATCCTGTGAATAGAGGGAATCAGTGGGTAAAGCCTGCTAGGATGGCGAATACTGCTCCTATGGATAGCACGTAGTGGAAGTGGGCTACTACGTAGTAGGTATCGTGTAGGGCGATGTCTAGGGAGGAGTTTGCTAGGACGATTCCGGTTAGTCCTCCGATGGTAAACAGGAAGATGAATCCTAGTGCTCATAGTATGGGTGGTTCTCATTTTATAGTTCCGCCGTGTAAGGTTGCCAATCAGCTGAACACTTTGATGCCAGTTGGGATGGCAATGATTATTGTGGCTGATGTGAAGTAGGCTCGGGTGTCTACGTCTATTCCTACTGTGAACATATGGTGGGCTCATACGATGAACCCCAGGAAGCCGATGGACAGCATAGCTCAGACCATGCCTATGTAGCCGAAGGGTTCTTTTTTTCCAGCGTAGTAGGCGACGACGTGTGAGATGATGCCAAATCCTGGGAGGATTAGAATGTAGACTTCTGGATGTCCAAAAAATCAGAACAGGTGTTGGTACAGTACTGGGTCTCCTCCTCCGGCTGGGTCAAAGAAAGTGGTGTTAAGGTTACGGTCTGTTAGTAGTATGGTGATGCCAGCGGCTAATACTGGAAGTGAGAGGAGGAGGAGTACTGCGGTGATTAGTACGGATCAAACAAATAAGGGGGTTTGGTATTGTGACAGGGCAGGAGGTTTTATATTGATTGCTGTGGTGATAAAGTTGATTGCTCCTAGGATTGAGGAGATTCCCGCTAGGTGGAGGGAGAAGATGGCTAGGTCTACGGAGGCGCCAGCGTGGGCTAGGTTTCCAGCTAGAGGTGGGTATACGGTTCAGCCGGTTCCTGCGCCAGATTCTACTGTGGATGAGGCTAGGAGCAGCAAGAAGGATGGGGGAAGGAGTCAGAAGCTTATATTGTTTATTCGAGGAAATGCTATGTCTGGGGCGCCAATTATTAGGGGAACCAGTCAGTTTCCGAACCCTCCGATCATGATTGGCATGACTATGAAGAAGATTATTACGAAGGCATGGGCGGTGACAATTACGTTGTAGATTTGGTCGTCTCCGAGTAGAGCGCCTGGTTGACCTAATTCTGCTCGAATGAGGAGGCTGAGGGCAGTTCCTACTATGCCTGCTCATGCGCCGAAGATTAGGTATAGGGTGCCGATATCTTTATGGTTTGTTGAGAATAATCATCGGTTGATGAATGTCACAGGTAAGATGGCTGAGTGTATAAGCGTTAGGCTGTAGTCCTTTTTACAGAGGTTTAATTCCTCTTCTTATCGGCCCTGTGGTGAAATTCATGGTGGGTTGCAAGCCCATTGATGTGCGTTAGTACGTGCCAGGGTCTTAGACAGAAGCCTGTTGGTTTAGGCGTATAGCTGTTAACTATAGAGTTGTGGGATCGAGGCCCATCTGTCTAGGGGCGGATAAGGCCCTAGCTTAGTTAAAGCGTCTGGGTTGCATTCAGGAGATGCAGGGTAATGTCCTGCGGGTCTTAGCAGAAACTAAGAGGGTTTAACTCTTGTTTAAGGCTTTGAAGGCCTTCGGTTTAAAGTAATCCTAAGTTTCTTAGAAAACGGTGGAGATTAGGGGGGAGATGGGCAGGAGTATAGTGGATGCAATAGCTGAAATGGCGATTAGGGCATTAGAGGGTTTGTGGTTGTGTCATTGTTTTATATGGTTTGTGGTGTGCGGGGGAAGTGTAATTGTAGCACAATATGCAAGTCGTAAGTAGAAGAATAGGCCTAGTAGGGATAGCAGGGAAATTATGGTTGCTGCTGGGGCTATACTTTGTTTAGTGAGTTCTTGGATGATTAGTCATTTAGGAAGGAAGCCTGTAAGAGGAGGGAGCCCTGCTAGGGAGAGTAGGGCTAAGAGAAGTATTGCGTTTAGTGGGGGGTTTTTTGTTCATGTAGTTATAAGGGTGGATAATTTTAGTACCTTGGTTGTGTTTAGGGTGAGGAATACGGCGGAGGTTATTAAGGTGTATAGATAGAAGTTTAGTAGGGTAAGTTTTGGATTGAAGGAGAGGATGATGATTATTCATCCTAGATGGGAGATGGAGGAGAATGCCAGAACTTTTCGGATTTGTGTTTGGTTTAGTCCTATTCATCCACCTAGGGCTGTGGATATAATGGCCATGTAGGTTAGCAGGGTTGGGTTTAGTGAGTGGTATGTTATGAATAGTAGGGTAATGGGAGGGAATTTTATGATGGTGGAGAGGAGTAAGCCGGTAGTGAGAGGGGACCCTTGGAGGACTTCGGGGAATCAGAAGTGGAATGGCACTATTCCTAGTTTTATAGCAATAGCTGATGTTAAGATAAGGCATGAGGTAGGATGTGTTATTTGGGTAATATCTCATTGTCCAGTGTGTCATGCGTTGGTTATGCTGGAGAATAGGATTAGGGCTGAGGCGGTTGCTTGGGTTAAAAAGTATTTGGTTGCGGCCTCAATGGCCCGAGGATGGTGGGATTGTGAGATTAAGGGTAGAATGGATAGGGTATTGATTTCTAAGCCGGCTCAGGCTATAATTCAGTGGTTGCTGGTGATAGTGGTGGTAGTTCCTAGTAGCAGGCTGAAAACGAAGACTAGTTTTGCTTGGGGGTTCATTAGCAGGGGAAGGGGTAAACCATCATTTTCGGGGTATGGGCCCGATAGCTTGCTTAGCTGACCCTACTAGAAAATAATATAAGGGAAGTATGGAGGGTTTTGATCTCTCAAGTGCAGGTTCGATTCCTGTTTTTCTAATGTTCTTAGGAAATGAGAGGGCTGGTGTACCTCTATGTTCACTTTATCACAGTGACCCTATTAGTTCAGGCACATTTCCGGGTTTTCTTAGGCAGGGGGGAAGCCCTGCGTAGCAGATTGGTATGCTGGTGTGTCATAGGCATAGGGCCAGTGTTAGAGGTAGGAAGTTTTTTCATAAAAGATGTATGAGCTGGTCGTATCGGAATCGGGGGTAGGAGGCTCGGATTCATAGGAAGCCAGCTGATAATAGTAGCACTTTTGTGGCCAGTACGGCGGGGAATAGCTCTTGGGGAGGGTTGAGTAGGCTGGGGTTGAAGAATAGAATGGCGGTTAGTGTGTTTATTAGTATGATGTTGGCGTATTCGGCTAAGAAGAATAGGGCGAAGGGACCTGCTGCATACTCCACATTGAAGCCGGAGACTAGTTCTGACTCCCCCTCTGTTAGGTCGAAAGGTGCTCGGTTGGTTTCGGCGAGTGTAGAGACATACCATATTATGGCTAGGGGTCAGCAAGAGAAGATGAGGTAAAGGGGTTCTTGGGTAACTGCAAGGGTGCTTAGGGTGTAGCCTCCGGTTAGGAGAATGATCGATAGGAGAATGATCGCTAGTGTTACTTCGTAGGAGATGGTTTGGGCTACTGCTCGTAATGCTCCGATTAAGGCATATTTTGAGTTGGAGGCTCATCCTGATCATAGGATTGAGTAGACTGCAAGGCTTGACATAGCTAACAGGAATAGTACTCCTAGGTTTAGGTCTGCGAGGGAGAATGGGATGGGAAGTGGAGTTCAAATTGAGATTGCGAGAAGGAGGGCAAGTATAGGGGTTGTGATAAACAGGATGGGGGAGGATGTGGAGGGGCGGATTGGTTCTTTGATAAACAGTTTTACTCCGTCTGCTAGAGGCTGTAGTAGGCCAAATGGGCCAACGATATTTGGTCCTTTTCGAGCTTGTATGTAGCTCAAGATTTTACGTTCTACTAGTGTTAGGAAGGCTACTGCAATTAGAATTGGGATAGCATAGGATAGGGCTATAATTAGGTTGATTAATATTGGGTGGATGGTCATGTGCAGGTGTAGGAGTGAAAGCTAGGGAGAGGATTTGAACCTCTGATTTAAAGGACTTAAGCCTTTTGCATTTGCCGAGCTCTGCCACGCTAGCTGGTCCTTTTCTAGGACGTGGGGGGGTCTGGTAGCCTTTTGTAGTTTAGTTGTTTTCACTACTTAAGGCGAAGGCTTGCTGGTGGTATTGGCCTCACTTTTCCTATCCTTTCGTACTGGGAAGAGTTCATCATAGATAGAAACCGACCTGGATTGCTCCGGTCTGAACTCAGATCACGTAGGACTGTTAATCGTTGAACAAACGAACCCTTAGTAGCGGCTGCACCACTAGGATGTCCTGATCCAACATCGAGGTCGTAAACCTCCTCGTCGATATGGGCTCTTGGAGGAGATTGCGCTGTTATCCCTGGGGTAGCTTGGTCCATTGATCAATTGTATTGGGTCTGGGTGCTATTTGCACGTCGAGTGGTTGCTCTTGGTCTAGAGGTGTGGTCTAGTGTTTGGAGGTTTTGTTTTGCTCCAAGGTCGCCCCAACCGAAAAAATGCAAGCCAGCGGCCCGTGGGTCAGTAAGCCCGGGGTGGGGGGAGAGGTGCTTTGGGGTGGCTGCTGTTTTTGAAGTTCCACAGGGTCTTCTCGTCTTATGGGTTCATCCCTGCTTTTGCACAGGGAGATCAATTTCACCGATTGCCTGTAAGAGACAGTTAAGACCTCGTTTAGCCATTCATACAGGTCCCGATTTATGGGACAATTGATTGCGCTACCTTTGCACGGTTAGGATACCGCGGCCGTTGAACGTCAGGTCACCGGGCAGGCATCACCTTCAATACTTGTCTGTTGGTTTGCTGAAGGCTATGTTTTTGGTAAACAGTCGGGCCTTGACGAGTTTGCCTAGTTCCTTTTACAGGTTTTAATCTTTCTTAGTAGACGCTCCTTTGTCGGGTTAACAAGGTGGTTGATACTGTGCTTGTTTGATTTGTCGTATCTGGTGGTGTTGTTAATAATGTACTGATGTAAGCTTGCGTCTGAGAGGGGATCCCCTTGGTTACTCATTCTAGCATTAATTCTCCTATTGGTTGATAGGTTAGCCTGTTAGTGGTGAGGGAGTCACTATGTTTTTGGATTTTTTAGGTTCGGAGCTTTAACGCACTCTTAGTTGATGGCTGCTTGAGGGCCCACAGTGATTTTAGTCGTAATTGTTTATCCGCTCGTGGAGATTGTATTCTTTTTTAAAGGAGCTGTACCTCCTTTAAATAGCCCTTAATTCGCTTCATTAGGGTTTTGTTTGTTTCCTTGGAGAAGAATTAAGAGTGAACTAAGATTCGTTTCACAGGCAACCAGCTATCACCCAGCTCGATTGGCTTTTCACCTCTACTGGCAAGTCGTCCCACTCTTTTGCAACAGAGACGGGTTCGCTCAAGTTAGCTGCTCGCAAGTAGCTCGCTTGGGTTTCGGGATGGCAAACTTAAATTCATTTTGCTTGGTTTTTCTTGCTAGACCATGATGCAAAAGGTACAAGGGCTGATCTTTGCTGTTTTTAGCTTGTTTTGTTCATTATTATTTCATCTTTCCCTTACGGTACGTTATCTCTATCGCTCCAATGGATGTCTTTTCTATCGCCTATACTGGGACTAGTAAATGCTTTAGTTATATTGTAGGTAGTGGCTTTGTTATTCCAGGTCAGGTGTGTTGGGCTAGAATTTGGCATCAAGACGATCTGGTGTGAGCAGACATCTCTCAGGTGTAAGCTGAGTGCTTTAGTTAAGGCTACGTCTTGGTAGTCTAAGTGCACCTTCCGGTACACTTACCTTGTTACGACTTACCTCCTCTTTGGCTGAATAACGTATTAGGTATGGGGTGATTGGTCGCTTTTGAGGAGGGTGACGGGCGGTATGTACGTGCCCCAGAGCCATCTTAAAGAGGGCTCGATTTTCCCTCTTTACTGCTAAATCCGCCTTCTAGGGGCTATTTCAAGCCCCTTTGCCGTGTGTTCTATCTTAGAAAATGTAGCCCATTGCTTCCATTCCATAGGCTATACCTTGACCTGTCTTGTTAGCGTAATTGGGCTATTGCGTCCACTGTTGAGCCTTCATGCCGGGTGGGCTGGCGACGGCGGTATATAGGCTGTTTTGGCAAGGAATGGTTAGGTGTATCGTGGATCATCGATTACAGAACAGGCTCCTCTAGGTGGGTTTGGGACACCGCCAAGTCCTTAGAGTTTTAAGCGTTTGTGCTCGTAGTTCTCGGGCGGATGCTCCGGTAAGATCAAGCATCAAGATTTAGGGCCAGGCATAGTGGGGTATCTAATCCCAGTTTGGGCCCTGGCTTTCGTGGAGTTCAATCAATCGTTTGTCTAAGATCTTCTTTAAGTGGAGGCCTTATCAGCATCTTGGGCTTGCGACAGCTCAGTTGCTTTTTAATCTTAGCTACTTGGATAGCATGTGACCACTCTTTACGCCGTTGTAATGTTGATTTGGGTCTCCTGTATGACCGCGGTGGCTGGCACAGGATTTACCGACCCTGAAGTTGCTATGACTAAGTCAAGTTTACACTCATTGCTTAATATTAATTACTGCTGAGTACCCGTGGGGGTGTGGCAATTGCAAGGCGTCTTGGGCTACAACTATGGTGTGCCTGATACCCGCTCCCGTCGACCTATTTTAGGGTACCCGGGGCATCTACACTGGACTGCGGATACTTGCATGTATATATCTAGCAACAACCAACAGTAAGGTTAGGACTAAGTCTCT